AGAGTTAATGGTATTTCATAACTAATTGATTGAGCAGCAGCTCGTAGACCACCTAAAAAGGAATATTTATTATTGGATCCGTATCCTGACATAAGAAGTCCAATGGGAGCAATACTTGAAATAGCGATCCATAAAAAAACACCGATATTGAGATCGGATAGAACAAGGTTAGGGCCAAAAGGAATTATTAAATAACTTAGTAGAATTGATATGACTGCTATAGATGGTCCGATACTGAATAAACGAGCATCTCCTCTAGATGGAAGAAGATTCTCTTTGAAAAGTAGTTTTGTGCCATCTGCTAGAGCTTGAAGAATTCCCAAAGGACCGGCATATTCAGGTCCAATACGTTGTTGTATCCCTGCGGATATTTCTCTTTCTAACCACACAATTGCTAGTACACCTATTGTGATTCCCAATACAGGAGTAAAAATAGGTACAAGCACCCATATCATTCCATAAACCTCTTTTAAGTATTCCAATCTGGAAAAAGAATTGATATCTTGTACTTCTGGTGTATCAATTATCATTTCACCGATCAACTTCTCCCATAATTATATCTATGCTACCTAGTATCGTCATAATGTCAGCCAATTTCATTCTTTTAACTAACTGAGGAAGAATTTGCAAATTGACAAAACCCGGCGGTCGAATTTTCCATCTCCAAGGAAAAACATTCTGATCTCCTATCAGAAAAATTCCCAACTCTCCCTTTGGGGCTTCGACTCTCACATAGAGTTCTTGTTTCGACAATTCAAAAGTAGGAGAAGGCTTTTTACTAATAAATCGATAGTCAAAATCATTCAATTCGGGATTCCTCGCTCTATCAAAGCATCGGATTTCTAAATTCTCATAGGGCCCTCCCGGAATTCCTTCCAGAGCCTGTTGAATAATTTTTATAGATTCCAGCATTTCACCAATTCGTACTAAATAACGAGATAACGAATCTCCTTCTTTTTGCCATTGGACTTCCCAATCAAATTCGTCATAACACTCATAGCGATCGACTTTACGAAGATCCCATTGTATTCCGGAAGCTCGTAGCATTGGTCCTGACAACCCCCAATTTATTGCTTCTTCTACATCAATAATGCCTACTCCCTCAACTCGTTCTAAAAAAATAGGATTACGCGTAATAAGTTTTTGATATTCAGAAACCGCTGTTAAAAAAAAATCGCAGAAATCCAAACATTTATCTATCCATCCATGCGGTAGATCAGCAGCTACTCCTCCGATACGAAAATAATTATGCATCATTCTCATACCGGTGGCAGCTTCGAATAGATCATAAACTAATTCTCTTTCTCTGAAAATATAGAAGAAAGGAGTCTGTGCACCAATATCTGCCATAAAGGGGCCAAGCCATAATAAATGAGAAGCTATACGACTCAACTCCAACATAATCACTCTAATATAGCTGGCTCTTTTAGGTACTTGAATATTTCCCAACTGTTCTGGTGCATTTACGGTTATTGCTTCTGTGAACATAGTAGCTAAATAATCCCAACGTGTTACATAAGGCAAATATTGTATAATTGTTCGGTTTTCTGCAATTTTTTCCATCCCTCTGTGCAAATAACCTAGTATTGGTTCACAGTCAATAACATCTTCACCATCTAAAGTAACGATGAGTCGAAGAACACCGTGCATTGATGGGTGATGAGGACCCATATTGACTATCATGAGGTCTTCTCTTGTAGCTGGTACATTCATAGGTTTTCCCCTGATTCATTCTTCCATGAATTGCTGAAAACGAAAAGAAGTTCATCAAAATTCAAGATCTACTAAATCAAATAATTCAAAAGGACTCTTCAAACTAACGAATTTTTGTCTCCCGAATACCCAACTGACCAATTAATTCTTTATAACGTACTCTATTTTTCTTTGCCAAATAAGACAGCAAGCGTTGACGTTTTCCCAGAGTTTTCCGTAGACCTCTCTGAGATAAATAGTCTTTTCTGTGCAATTCCAAATGTGAAGTAAGTCTTCGAATTTTATTGGTGAAGCTGAATACTTGAAATTCAACAGATCCTCTATTTGTTTCTTTTTGAGAAATAACTGAGATGAATAAGTTTTTTACCATAAAACGAAATCTTCTCTTCCCTCCCTTTCTTTTTTTTGATTTGAATTTTACCCATCAGTAATAATAATAGAATTTTATTCTAATGCCGGTCATTTTGCTATACGCAATAATCTTAATTTCGTTATGGATACCTAGTTTATCCAATTAAATTAATCAATATCAATAAAAAATCTAATTTTAAATTGGATATTCGTTCGTTTAAGGGGTAGAGATAGGTACATTTTTGTATTCACAAATCACAAAAGAGATTAGACCTGAAATAAGAACATTCCTTTGAGTCATTTCTAAATCTAATAAAATTCGTACGTATTAGTATCATGTATCAGAATGTAAGACATCGCATGTGTGCATTTGTTTACTTTCATATACTAGATCTAGTAAGAATATATATATAAATGTGACATCAACGAATTTGCAATCGTGGATACATATGTATCCTTAGCATACTGAAACAACTACCATTATTGGTATCAAACCAATAGCGATTCATACAAGCTAAATCTTCTAATCGATAATTGGGCCAGAGAAAGAACTTTAAATTTTTTAATTTAATTAATTGATTTTTATCTCTATTGTTTTCATCAAAAAATTTTTTACAGCTGTTCCCATTGCAAAATACTGGATTTCTGGCCACACCACTCCTAGCCCTCAAATTGAAACAAATTAGAATTCTCAATTTTCTACGACGTCTAGGCGATAAAATATTTTCAGGAACAAGCAAATCATAATGATTTTTTTCTTTATTTCCAATCATCTTTTGACATCTTGCACTGAATTTATAAAAATTCTTATTATCAACATACCTTTCTTCTCGGTATCTTTGATTTGTTTGGTACTTACTCTTATGAACCAATGAAATACCTATAGTTTGATACATAATAAATTGTCCATCATTTTTTACAGACGCACGAATTGGTTCGAGAAAAAATATACCTCTTCTCATCAATTCTGTAAGAGTTAAATCTTTATCTTTATGAAATAATATTAGATCCAGACTCATTTCTCCCCTTTGAATAGAAGATATCGAAATTTCTCTTGGATTTTTCATTCTAAGCAGGAGACAATATACCTTGATATTATTGATCAGTTTTTTATTTACAGAATCAGTCCATCTCAATTGACAAGGCACATGTCTTCTTAGGAATAAATCGAGTTCCGCTTGCATGTTATTCTTGAATTGCTTTGTCTTTGTACCTTTTTGCATGTCTGAGTATGATCCTGCATAATCTTCTTCAATATCTTTTTCGTGGTTTGAGAGGACTGATTCAAGATTGCCTTGGTTGTGTACATCTACATCTGATCCAAAATCTACTTGTCCTGCGAATTCCTTTTCTTCTTGATTTCGATTCTCTAACTTAAAAAGTTGGTTTTCATTGAATGATATAAAAAGATTCCCTTTTTTCTTTCTATTGCTATTTTGACTATAATTTTTTTTTCCATTAAAATTTAAAAGAAGTAATTTGATTGGTATAACCCACGGTTTCATTTTATATGTATTATAAAGTAGCACAAATTCTGGGAAGAACCAAGATTCCAGATTCGAGATGGAAGGATTTAGTATTTCTTCATTCATCCCCATCCAATCAAAAAGGTCTTTTGGGGATGGTTTGATTTCTTGATCTTGTGTGAGATAAAAAAGACCTTTCTTTTCAATTATTCGATAATTATTCGACCTAGTCTTGGTATTTTCATTACTGTTGATATTGGTATTGATCCAGACCTCAATATCGACTTTGTTTCTAAAGCAAAAATTGAGAATTTTACAATCAAAATTTTTTCTATCCGGTTTTTTTTTTTTATATTCTATATACATAATATCATCTTCGTCTAGGTAATTATTGATAGGGATATCTCCCAGCATATCCAAAAATTTGCGTTTATGTGTGTTGTAATTATAAGAAATATCTTGGTTATTATTTACTTGTAATGGTGATCCATAAATATATGAGCGATTCCTATCTTCATAATTAATATATTTATATGATAAAAGGTCATATCTATAGTTTTTTTTAAACTTCTCTTTTTGTTTTTGATTCATTAATGAGTCTGCTTCATAATCATTTTGTTTGTTGTAATGAATTAATTGATCTTTTTGAAACAAATGGAATTTGTTTAAATCTTTATTTTTATTTTGAGCCACACAATGTTGATTTACTCTATTTCGCCACTTTTGTGGTACTAATCTAAACCATATAATCGGAGATAAATATTTATATTGATAATGACCTCCTAACCAGTTTTTCCATTGATTCATTCCAGAATTACGAAGTTTCTTATGTCTTACTTCGTAATGAAATATTTCGTGTGCTCCAAAATAATCTTTTCGTTCATTCTTAAGAAAAAGGGATGTTCCGTTATATTGAAGGACAGATCTTAACTTATACAAGTTAATAACTTGGGTTTGTGATAATTTGTAAAATACATATGCTTGTGACAAGGAGGATAAGTCAAAAAAAATCAGTGAACTCTTATTTCTAATATTTGAAACTGACCTTTTTATAATCGAAATAAAGTTAATTTTCTTTTGATTTGTTTTACCAATTCTTTTTTGATTTCTTTCATTATTGTAAATGTATTTATCAATAATTTTGTTTATTGATTTAATAAAAAATTGTGCATTGGTTTTGGGAATATTAATGAAACATAGAAGAATATCCATGTATACCCTTTCAATGAAAAATTTAAAAAAAAAATGTGATTTGTGAATTACTCGGGAATTCCTTCTTTTTAATATTTTCCAAATACTTTTTTGTGATTCTAATCTTTTAACATTATAACTAGCTTTCTTAGGACTAATATTTATCTCTGGGATTATAAAGAGGTTTGTCTTTTCTTTTTTTATTTTTTCTATTTTTTTTCTGATTGTGCTTGTTCTGTCAGTCAGATCTTTCATTTTTTTTTCTGTCAGTGAATAATT